CTTGATGAGATAGGCAAAGGAAAGCCTATTGAAATAATGAGTTCTATCTTGGATGAGTTGTTTAGTGACAGGTGTGGTCCGAAAGAACTATTGAAGTCAGAACATAAAAAGAAATTGTGCAAGAATCCGTAGCTCTATTTTTTTTTTCTTTTTTATTCAATAAAGAAAAGTAAGAAAATAAAAAGAATGAATAATAAGAAAAGGCACTTATATCCTATATCATAGGAATCAAAATAGTCCCCATATTGTTGTTGATTCAATGTATTTTTGTTTTCAAATCAGATAACTCATTTCATGTATGATTCATTGGAACAAAACAATAAACGGCCCAGAGCTAGTACTGACCAGGCCAGGCCGGGCCGGGGAATAAAAGAAGCTTTCGTGCGAAATCAAAGAGGTATTCTTTACTTCATTTACTTTCATTTTTTCTATTGCGGGTATTCCCATTATCTAAATGTAATTCGAATTAAATTGATGAAAAACGGATCCAATTTGTATCTTTTGTATCTGTATCTATAATCTATAGAATAAAGAAAAAAGAAAGAAAAATAAAGACTTTTTCTTTACTTCATGTGTAACATAGTAATTATCCTTTGTTTAATTGGGAGAGATGGCTGAGTGGACTAAAGCGTCGGATTGCTAATCCGTTGTACGAGTTATTTGTACCGAGGGTTCGAATCCCTCTCTTTCCGTTTCTTCTGATGACTTGGGATTTTCTTTCGAATTCGAAAGAAAATCTCAAGCACTTTTTTATCTTATCATAGTTAAATATCTATAATAGATAAAATCATAAGAAAATGAAGAAATCAAGCAATGAAAAATCTCTTATTTTTTTATTCCTCACGTCCAGGATTACGTCCTGGATCATTAGATAGAAATCCGAAGATGAAGAGAGAAACAAAGAATATCACCACTGTGTAAACGAAGAGTTTGAGAGTAAGCATTACAAAATCTCCAAGATAAGATCATTTTTGGTAAAAAGGGAATAGATTATCCATTTTTATACCACATATTCCATTTTGACACCAAACCAAGAAATAAAGCGGTTTCTATAAAATAAAGGAATTTTCAGAAATTCATTTGTAATAAGACTAATACTCTTTCGTTATGAAAATTGTATTTCATGTGCACAAACAAAACAATTAGTTATTTATTGTGGGGACCATATATAAGGGCCCTTGTTCACTGGAAGTAGAAGGTCAGAATGAGTAAATGAGGTGATCCAGATTCATCGCGCTTATTCAAGAATTTCCATGTTTGAATTGAGGGTTCACAATGTAAGACTCATCGGATCTTATCAATTGATTATTAGAATCTTTTTTTTTATTGAATAAATCATGAATGTTTGTAGAACAGTATTAAAGATCTCATCGAAAACTTACAGCAGCTTGCCAAACAAAGGCTAAGAGAAAAAAGAACAAAGGTATGACTGGCATAACATCTACGATTGGATTGAAAAAAGCATAAGCCTCGGGCAATTTGGCAAAGAAAAAATGACTCGAATGAAGTATAGAATTAAGATAGATACAGATCAAACTAAAGATATTAAGCATAACAAATGTTTCATTCTTGGAGATAATTGTATTTTGATTGAGTTATCGATATAAGGTAAAAATGAAGAAAGTTAAAATAGATCAAAAAATCCCTCTTTTTCTTTGACTAACCCCATCAAAAATCCTTCAATTCTCAAACGAAAATAGAAGGAATCATACTTTCATACAATATCTTAATTGAATTCTATGTAATGATCAATAAATTCAATTAAATTTTACAACTATACGTGTAAAATCTTAGCAACAATCTAACGGATTCCATAGATATTTGGGCGGGAATTGACGAACAACCAATACCTATATTAGTGTTTATTGGTGTTGAATAGAAATCTAAATGGGGCGTGGCCAAGTGGTAAGGCAACGGGTTTTGGTCCCGCGACTCGGAGGTTCGAATCCTTCCGTCCCAGAGCCGTCCAATTCTATCAGAATAAAGATTGTTTTGTTCTATTTCTATTAAAAATAGAATATATATATATTCTCTGTTTCGTTTAAGAGTGTAATGTTTATTTACTAGTTCCTTGTTTCTGATTTCTAATGATTCTTTTCTGAATCATATCTTTGACTTTCTTTCTCACAAACCGAATCGAGTACCGATGCGATGACATACAGAATTCATTTGTGATCCGGGTAGGATAGGAATATGGAGTCAATGTATAATTTAAAACAAAAATAGGATGGTCTGTTCAGTGTATGCACGCCTCCCTCAACTTTAGTTACTTAGAAAAACCTTACGCCCTATATCCATTTATTTGAATTATCAATGCTGCATTCTGAATCGAAATGGGAAAGCCCCCTATTCCTTATTTTTATTTTTTCTTTTATTTTATATTCCTTATCTCTAAAGAAAATAAGGTACGGTACTAATTCTATCTCGATGCTGAATTCTAAACAGGAGGGGGCTCCTGCCTTGGTACTAATTTAATTGCATCACTGGGATTAAGGATCAAAAAACTCGTTTTGGGAAAAATAAAAAATAGGAACAAAACAAGTAAAAAAATATGCACCCGTTTGTCTTTTCACTTATACAAGATTGTTCATACAGGTGTATTTTTTTATCAAATTTTTTTCATCTGATTCTAATTAATAATTGTAAATCAATGTAACGATTGGACCAGGGGGGTGATTTATGCATCCCATTCACTTTACTTTATTACATTACTTTATGGAATTTATGTAAAGATTCCTGAAGTCTGAAGTAAAACAAACTGAAGTAAAATAAACTAAAGTAGAAACAATGCCCATAGTGACAACGACATTTCTGTTTTTGTGAAAAAGATCTGTGATTCCTTAAATATCCGCAACTATCCCCATTGACAATTGTTCGGGATATCGGATGGATACGAAAAGATCATATTATTCCTTATTCCAATTCTTATTTTCAGATCGGGTGGAAGAATAACGACCTAAACTTTACATAAGACTTTTCTATTCATATTCATCCCTACGAAAAAAAAAATAAAAATGTAATTTTTTTTTATCTATCTAGCTGGGTGAAATCAAATCGTTGATGATTCAATTGAAAAATAAATATATATTTATTTTATGTTTATGATGATTTGTGTCTCTTTAATCAATGAGTTATCCGCTAAAAATTTTTAGCTACTTGGTATATGTGACAACTTGTTGGTTGATTGATTTCGAGATCCAATTTTATTTTTACGTTTTACGATAAAACTTTATTCAAATAATGAAATGATAAGATAATGATCTCGAAGTGGTAAATTTTTAAAATAAAAAAAAAAATTTTCACCATTCTCCTTGGTATTCGAAGAAGTGCGAAATTTGGGAATCTATTCTTATCGAGTAACTTCTGCCCTTTTCAAGTCATTGGGCTAGCTTATTCGATTAATAACAATAAGATATATTCATCGTGTTCCGGTATTGGAAATCCAATTAAAGACCTTTCTTTAGTTTAGTTGTTCGATAAAGAAAAGAATTGGATCTCTCATGATTGATCGTGTTGTCTTGAACAATCTGTTGACGATGCGGATTGAAGGAAGAATTCATTTATTTGTGTTCTTTATAAATTGTTTAATTCATAAAATATAAATAATATGGGTTAATAAAATTTAATACTTGTTGAGACTTCTCCAGATAAATACCCATACATACATATTTCTATATGTATTATTATATTATTATGCAATGATTATTCATGATTCCATATTGAATCAATTCCATACCGGTTCCAAACTAGAGGAATGTTATGGTAAAACTTCGTTTAAAACGATGTGGTAGAAAGCAACGTGCGGCTTGAAGGACATGATCGGTTGTGGATTCTTACATCCACCATTTTTTTTATAATTTTATATAGGAATTATCAGGTGCTCTTGGCTCGACATAGTTTGTTCTATTCTACGAGAACTCCCATTTGGTTGGGTTGTGAGTTAAAGTAAAGTAAATAGTACACGATGGAGCTCGAGCGGAAAAGATTAATTCATTTCTCAGAGGTAAGGATCTAGGGTTAACGTCAATCAATAAGTTGGAACAACTTCGTAAGCATATCTTCGATATAGAAATTAAAAAGATTCAATTCTAACAAAATATCCTTTTTGATTTGAAACTTTTGTTGTAATTGGAAAAACTATTTCGATCCAAAGCAAAGTGTATCACACGGAAATCAATCGTTCGTATGATTCTTCGATAGTCAATAAATCGCAAAAGGTATGTTGCTGCCATTTTGAAACGATTAAGAATCACCGAAGTAATGTCTAAACCCAATGATTCAAAACAAAGATAAACGATCCTGGAACAAGAAAACGCCACTTTCAATTGTCTCAACAATTTAATTTGAGCAGAAAAAAAATAGATTCTAAACGAGACAAAAAGATTGGTTAGAGACAGCTCAATAAATTAAATTCCAAGGACTCGGGATTTTCCTTTGAACTCTTTGAGAATTGTCCAACTTGAGTTATAAGTACTAATGGTTTTTTGTTCTTTTCGGGTTTTTTCGGGAAGGAAGAATAAAAAACGAAAAAATCATAGTTTAAGAATTGATTTGATGATTTTATGGATCTATTTGCCACTATATATACTATGATATAAATTAGAATCATTTTTCTCGAGCCGTACGAGGAGAAAGCCTCCTATACGTTTCTAAGGGGGGGAATTATTCATCTATATCTATCCCAATGAGCCATCTATCGAATCGTTGCAATTGATGTTCGATCCCGAAGAGAAGGAAGAGATCTTCGGAAAGTGGGTTTTTACGATCCGATAAAGAATCAAACTTATTTAAATGTTCCCGCTATTCTATATTTCCTTGAAAAAGGCGCTCAACCTACGGGAACTGTTCATGATATTTCAAAGAAGGCAGAGATATTTAAGGAACTTCGCATTAATTACACAAAATAATAAATAGAAATAAAAAAAAAACGAAAATGAAATTATATTTCTATATAAATAACGACAAAACTTTTTTATATGCAATATGAAAGGAAAGGGATAGAAAAAAGATCGAGTAAACATATGAACTAACAGAATCTAAAAAATTGATCTATAAAATTGTGGGATTATCTCAATTCGGTGGTTTTTGGTGAGACTCCACTAAAAAACTGGGCCGGGTTTGGTTATTGTACCTATTGTACCTTTATGGATATTGAATAAACCCGATATTTTATTCTTCCTTATTTTTTTTATTTCTTTTCTACATCTACACTTTTTTTATTCTCTATGTAGGTTATCTATGAAGTGCCAATCCAACACAAGTCCTTATTATAATCATTTTTATTTATTTTTGTTTTCTCAACGTTCATATTGACAATAGTGTATTGAACAAATATAATTGATCGTGGATAAATAGATCCATTTATACCCGCCCTATAAGTTTTTATTTTTTACTTTACTTGACGTAAGTGATGGGTTCCTTGGATTCGATTGACATAACACACGAAGTCTCTTCTGAATAAACAAAAACGGAAAATTGGAATTATTATTATTAAATTAATTTTTTTTTAAGAAAAAAGGGCGATCCAAAATTTTTATATATTTATCTGGGAATTTTTTCTATTTTCATTAGATCTGTTCATTTTTATGTTTATAATCGACTATAAAAAACGTTTTTTTGTGAGGTTGTGCAATCCAATCTATCTCTTTTTTTATTCCGATCGTATCTACAAATCATAATTAAATTTTTGGGTTGCTAACTCAACGGTAGAGTACTCGGCTTTTAAGTGCGGCTAGAATCTTTTACACATTTGGATGAAGCAACGGATTCGTCCATACCATTGGTAGAGTTTGTAAGACCACGACTGATCCTGAGAGGGAACGAATGGAAAAAACAGCATGTCGTATAAATGAATAACTCTAAGATAAGAGTACTTAATCCTTACGGGATCGGTACAAAATATTGTTTTTTTTTAGAGTTTTAATTCTTAGAGCGATACAAAAAAGGAAATTCGTGGTTGGATCGAGTGAATAAATGGATAGGGCCGAAAAGCTCAAATTATAGGGAAACAAAAAAAGAAACGAGCTTATGTTCTTAATTCGAATAATTACCCGATCTAATTATACGTTAGAAATATATTAGTCCCTGGTGCGGGAAAAGGTTATGAAATAGCCTTAAATAATAAGTGGATTCTCCATTTTTTTATGAATCCTAACTATATCCCTGAGTGGAGACGAATGTGTAGAAGAAACAGTATATTGAGAAATATAATTTTCTAAAGTCAAAAGAGCGATCGGGTTTCAAAAATAAAGGATTTCTAACCATCTCGGTATCTTATAACGAACAAAAACCAATTGGACGGAAATGGAAAAAGAGAGAATCCGTTGATTAATCATCTCCAAGGTATCTATTCTTTATACCTTGATACCTTGTTTTGACTGTATCGTACTATGTAGCGTAGCATTTGATGGCCCGAGAAATCCCCAGCTTTGGTTCAAATCGAATTTTAAAATGGAGGAATTACAAGGATATTTAAAGATAGATAGATCTCGAGAACGAGATTTCCTATATCCACTTCTCTTTCAGGAATACATTTATGCACTTGCTCATGATCATGGGTTAAATAAATCGATTCCTTGTGAGCCTATGGAAAATTTAGGTTATGACAATAAATATAGTTCACTAATTGTTAAACGTTTAATTACTCGAATGTATCAACAGAAGCATTTGATTATTTTGGCTAATGATTCTAATAAAAATAAATTTGTTGGGCATAATAAAAATTTTTATTCTAAAATGATATCAGAGGGGTTTGCAGTCATTGTGGAAATTCCATTCTCACTGCGATTAGTATCTTCCCTAGAAGGGAAAGAAATCCTGGAAGGTAAAGAAATAGCAAAATCTATTAATTTACGATCAATTCATTCCATATTTCCTTTTTTAGAGGATAAATTATCCCATTTAAATCATGGATTAGATATACTAATACCCTACCCTATCCATCTGGAACTATTGGTTCAAACCCTTCGCTGTTGGATACAAGATGCCCCTTTTTTGCACTTATTGAGATTCTTTCTCTACGAGTATCATAATTGGAATAATAGTTTTATTACGCAAAAAACAAAAATTAATTTCTTTTTTTCAAAAGATAATCAAAGATTATTCCTGTTCCTGTATAATTTTCATGTATATGAATCGGAATCTATATTCGTTTTTCTCCGTAAAAAATATTCTCATTTACGATCAACCTCTTCTAGAGCTTTTCTTGATCGAACACATTTTTATGGAAAAATAGAAAATTTTATAGTGGTCTTTCGTAATGATTTTCATACCATTCTATGGTTGTTCAAGGATCTTTTCATGCATTATTTCAGATATCAAGGAAAATCAATTCTGTCTTCAAAAGGAACTCCTCTTCGGATGAAGAAATGGAAACATTACCTTGTAAATTTATGGGAATATCATTTTTACTTTTGGTCTCAACCGGATAGGATTCATATAAACCAATTACCCAATCATTTTCTTGATTTTCTGGGCTATCTTTCAAGTGTACGATCAAAT